CCTTTGTCGTTGTCATTTTTTTTTTATGATCCGCCCTAAGAAAAGGATATGAAGAGAAAAGGGCAATCCAGACCATAATGAAACATTCCTAGGGTTTCATTTGGAAAGGGGAAACCTAAGACGAAAAAAAAAAAGAATCGACCGTTCAAGTATTCAAAATTGCACACTAAAAATGATAGGAATAGGGACATGTATATATAATATATATATATATTATAATAGATATATGTTATGCGGTATATATCTATATTGAATTTCTGGTTGGACCAACTACGGTCTCCAATAAAAATGAAAGAAGATAGATACGAAATCAAATCGGAGAAAACACTTTTCAATACAGGAATCGATATCTAATGAATTCAACGGTTCTAGCATAATCATAATATAAATGGAAATGAACAAAAAGAGTAAACGACATCATGATGTGTGTGATCCTAATCGCATCACAAAAAAAGGGGGATATGGCGAAATTGGTAGACGCTACGGACTTAATTGGATTGAGCCTTGGTATGGAAACCTACCAAGTGATAACTTTCAAATTCAGAGAAACCCTGGAATTAAAAATGGGCAATCCTGAGCCAAATCCCGTTTTATGAAAACAAACAAGGGTTTCAGAAAGCGAGAATAAATAAAGGATAGGTGCAGAGACTCAATGGAAGCTGTTCTAACAAATGGAGTTGGCTGCACTGTGTTCATCAAGGAATCCTTCCATCGAAACGTCCGAAAAGATGAAAGATAAACCTATATACATATGTATACTTACTGATGTATACTTACTGAAATACTATCGCCAAAGGATTCAAAATGATTAATGACGACTCCAACCGGTTCTATAATTTTTTTATATCTATTTCTATGTTATATGATATAAAAAATGATATAAAAAAAAGAATTAAATATTCATTGATCAAAACATTCACTCCATCATAGTCTGATAAATCTTTTTATTTTGAAGAATTAAATTTTTTAATCGGATTAAGAATAAAGATAGAGTCCCATTTTACATGTCACTATCGACAACAAAGAAATTTATAGTAAGAGGAAAATCCGTCGACTTTAGAAATCGTGAGGGTTCAAGTCCCTCTATCCCCAAAAAGACCTGGTTGCCTCCCTAATTATTTATTTTCTCATTTTGTTAGTGACTCAAAATTGTTTATAGTTCTCAGTCATTCTCACTCTACTATATTCACAAACCGATCTGAGCGGAAAATTTTTTGATTATCACATCATAAGCCTTGTATGTGATATATATGATACGTGTACAAATGAGCATCTTTGAATAATGTATTAAATTAAAATAATTAACAATCCATATCATTATTTGTATTATTTGTACTGTATTGAAACTTACAAAGTTTTCTTTTTGAAAATACAAGAAATTCTACCAGGGCCTGGATATTACTTTGTAATATCTTTTGTAATATCTTTTCATTTTTTTAATTGACATAGACCCAAGTCCTATATTAAAATAAAATGAGGATGATGCGTCGTGAATGGTCGGGATAGCTCAGCTGGTAGAGCAGAGGACTGAAAATCCTCGTGTCACCAGTTCAAATCTGGTTCCTGGCACATGAGTAATTTGTATGAGTATATATTTTACAAATTAATTGATATGGGTGGACATACATATTCAGTGATCTAGTTATAGATCATGATACATACTTATCCATCTAAGTGTCGGAGCTATACCCCTTCCCCTTACTAATTAAGTTTTATGTATCTAAAACGGGTAAAAGAAACGATGGATATTGTGTATTTTTTGTATTTAAAAGTATACAAAAGAAACGAATTCAATTTTGTTTCTTCTTACTTTTTTATTTGTTCGTGTCTCCGCCAGTAAAAAAAAAAATGTTACGACTTCATACATAGTCGAAAGTGTAAATTTCAATTGTTTAGTTGAAAGACCAAAAAGCAGAGTCTAGGTGAGGGGCGGGAATAGCCAAGATTGATCTCAGATACAGTACAAATAGAATATCATTTCATTCTATTTTTCATATTCTATTTCTTTATTTCTTTCCTATGTTACTTTCTAGAGCCCTTCTAAGTGATGTGCGCGGTACATAGTTCATGATGTGGAACTCTTTGAATTTCATCCTATTGGCTCGGCTCATCCAAAAAAGTATCTTCAAAATTTGATAATTTCAATGAACCCTCTAATTTTTTTTTAGCCCACCTAATGAATGAAACGTCAATTACTCTGTTTGGTCTATAAGAGAACGTCCAAATATTCTTTTAATACCTGGAGTTGGAGAAATGAATATTTGTTTCTGATTATTCAATGAGCATCTTGTATTTCATAAAAATTGGGTGCAATATAATCCTTACGTAAAGGCCAGCCTATCCAACTTTCAGGCATTAAGATACGTTTCAGGCGTGGATGATTATCATAAAATATTCCCAGCATATCATAAGATTCCCTTTCTTGAAAATCTGCGCTTTTCCAAACCCAGAAAACAGATGGAATTCTAGGATTACTCCTTGGGGCAAATACTTTTATGCA